ATTTCTATGCAAGGATTCGGACTAAAGAATTCGTCCATTTAGATTGATTGTCTCCGTGTGTGTGGGATAATGCTAAAAAAAAGAAAAAGGGTTTACAAAAAACGAGAAAAAGGATTGGTTAGGGTAGAGTGGAGTCAACTAGATGTATTGAATCGAATTGCTATAAGATAAGACAACGGTTGTGGGTGTTTCGAAGAATGATTCTAGAATTCGATTGACTCCAAGATATGAATAATCGGTTTACGTTATGGAAGAAACACATGTATATGTTATATTAACTAGTTATATAGGAACTAAAGATATATCTAATCCGCCCTACTACTGTCTACTGTGAATTTAGATAGGGCTTCCAACGGAAGTCCTTCCGTTTCGTCTGTAATGTAATTTAGAATGGAATATTGAATGAATAGAGAGATTAAATCAAGAAAGAGAATGAAGAATTCATCAAAGAATGCTTTCGAAAAAATAAAGAAATGGAAGAATAAAAAGCGTATGGATTCACAAAAACTACGTGGATGGATAGGAACTAAAAAAGAGAGATTGAAGTAGTTCTGATTATTCAATAATATTATTACTTCAATTCGGAGTTTTTAGTTCCTTCGATTGGATAAGTCTTAGCGATGGAATAAATAAGTTATAATTCATTAGTTGATTGTATCATTAACCATTTCCTTATTTTGGTGCGAGGAACTTATCATGAATCCACTGATTTCTGCCGCTTCTGTTATTGCTGCTGGGTTGGCCGTCGGGCTTGCTTCTATTGGACCTGGGGTTGGTCAAGGTACTGCTGCGGGCCAAGCTGTAGAAGGGATCGCGAGACAACCCGAGGCGGAGGGAAAAATACGAGGTACTTTATTGCTCAGTCTGGCTTTTATGGAAGCTTTAACAATTTATGGACTGGTTGTAGCATTAGCACTTTTATTTGCGAATCCTTTTGTTTAATCCTAAAAAAACTCCGTATTTTTTCGTATTTTATTTACTTGGTGGACTTGCTGCTCTTGCTTTTTCGAATTATATATATGAATCTTTCACTCCTATAATTACTTATTCGTTGGGACAATAACCCAGGGGAAGGACTGATTTGAGGATATGAGGCATTAGCATACCGACTCGCCTTCTTCGTTCCCTTTCTTAGTCCAATGTCGAATGGAACTTTTTTTAGGATTGTTACAACAAAGGAGGGATTTCTCAATTACTATAAAACTTGGTATCTAATTTGAATCTCATAAGTATGTATCCTTTCCTTCTTGTTGGAAATATCCAAGTGAAAAAAAAAATATATTGATTTAAAAATCAATATATTTTTTACTCTATTTAGAAACGAAATAGGAAATTAATAAAATTGAAAATAAACATATAAAATTAATAGAAATAAATAGATAATTAGTTTTATCTATAAAAGGAGATCGTATGAAAAATGTAATCGATTCTTTGATTTCTTTGGGTTACTGGCCATCCGCCGGGAGTTTCGGATTTAATATCGATATTTTAGCAACAAATCCAATAAATCTAAGCGTAGTGCTTGGTGTATTGATTTTTTTTGGAAAGGGAGTGTGTGCGAGTTGTTTATTTCAAGAATAAGTTGGATACAACCAACTGTACTTTTCTCGTTATAACTACGAAAAGGTACATGATCCCACGAATTACTTCTGACAAAACGAAGAAATCATATTGAAGAACCGTAGCATTTCGTGATTCATTGGTAAATGAACTTTGATTCTCTATCAACCAATAATGTGGGACCATTAACATGGTTAAAGCTAAACCGTTTGAAGTCCGGACGACGTAGCATGGTACTCTTTCTACTACTAAGTTAATACAAAAATCGTTTCAAATAGTTGGAATTTTTTTTTTTTCGATATAGAACACTCATGTCGATAAAATGATTTGAACCCTTTTTTTTATCCAATGCTGAATCGATGACCTATGTATAAAGTAAGAAAAATTCTTTGGATTTGAAAAAAAAAAGAAACAACCTTGCTGACAATTATTTCTTTGGTCAGAAGAGTCCTCCGAATATTCCGGTCTTGGATTAATGATCAATTTTTTTATTTTTCTTTTGGAATATGAATAGAGAAAAGGGGATAGGCTCATTACATTCAAAAAGATATATGGGAATTTCCCATAAATAATTGCAATAATTGAGCGTTAGAGCCAAATGAATCGAAAGGTTCATGTTTGGTTCGGGAAGGGATCGTCGAAGTTTTGAAATGAATGGAAAGACAATCTACTTTCATTAAGTGATTTATTAGATAATCGAAAACATAGGATCTTGAAAACAATTCAAAATTCAGAAGAACTCCGCGAGGGGGCCATTGAACAGCTGGAAAAAGCCCGATCCCGCTTACGGAAAGTCGAAATGGAAGCGGATCAGTTTCGAGTGAATGGATACTCTGAGATAGAACGAGAAAAATTGAATTTGATTAATTCAACCTCTAAAAGTTTGGAACAATTAGAAAATTATAAAAATGAAACTATTCATTTTGAACAACAAAGAGCG